AAACAAAAGAGTGAATTCTTTCAAAATAAAAGAGTGAATTCTTTCGCTTTCTTCCGTGGAATTAGTTAACAAGGTCTTGCATCTTTCTATATCTCCCGAAAATAATCCCCCACTAAGAATCCTTTTTGTTGGATCGTATTATAACGAATTCTTTGGGAGTTTTTAGGAAATACTTTAAAATTTTATTAAATTATGAAATTTATAAGACAAGAAAAGATAATAACTACTAATACGAATATAAAAAGGGTGGATTATCGTATATATATATTTCATGTAGAAACATGTAGAAAGATGAATTAGAAACATGTAGAAAGATGAATAGGTCCATTTATTTATATATTTATTGTATTTTATTAATTAATATATATTTCTTAAATTAATATATATTTCTTAAATTAATATATATTTCTTAAAACATATACTTATAGACTCCCTATACCTATTAAGTATATATATACTCACTTAGGTATACTTAGTATAATATAACAATTCTATATGAATTATAAGATATCTTTATAACAATATAAGGATAAGGTTCAAATATAAAACAATAAATATAACAATAAATAACAGGTACAAATATTAAATCGAGGTACCCATTCTATGATAACTCTCAACAGTCTCCCCTCCATTTTTGTGCCTTTAGTGGGCTTAGTATTTCCGGCAATTGCAATGGCTTCTTTATCTCTTTATGTTCAAAAAAACAAGATTTTTTAGATACAACAAGGACAAATCTTATATATATATATATATATTTTTTTTTTTCAAGACTTACTTGGATCATAACACGGATATCTATTTAGTAAAATATGGTATAATATGCGGCTTCCTTCGGGCATAAGCTCTTATGTATGTGTAAACATGATAAATGAATTATAACTATTTTCAAATAGATCGGGATCGGGGATAATTTCTGAAATGTAAAGTCAATATATCTATATGTATTAGGAAATCATATGAAAGGGATGTTATTATTTTAGTTTGGATCTAAGAAATTCGATGAATTATCCCTAAAGGTTCACATCATAATAGTGCTGGTTGATGAGAGTTACTTCGGAAACAAAAAAAAGTAAAAAAAAATTTATTTTTGTTATTCTCCAATTCCAATAAAATGCAACTAGGTCTAGTTAGAGTATGAGTTGGCGATCAGAACGTATATGGGTAGAACTTATAGCGGGGTCTCGAAAAACAAGTAATTTCTGTTGGGCCTTTATTCTTTTTTTAGGTTCATTAGGGTTTTTATTGGTTGGAACGTCCAGTTATTTTGGTAGGAATTTTATATCTTTATTTCCTTCTCAGCAAATAATTTTTTTTCCACAAGGTATCGTGATGTCTTTCTATGGGATCGCAGGTCTTTTTATTAGCTCCTATTTGTGGTGCACAATTTCGTGGAATGTAGGTAGTGGTTATGATCGATTCGATATAAAAGAGGGCATAGTGTGTATTTTTCGTTGGGGATTTCCTGGAAAAAATCGTCGCATATTCCTCCGATTCCTTATGAAAGACATTCAGTCCATCAGAATAGAAATTAAAGAGGGTATTTATGCTCGTCGTGTCCTTTATATGGAAATAAAAGGACAAGGAGCCATTCCCTTGACTCGTACTGATGAGAATTTTACTCCACGAGAGATTGAGCAAAAAGCTGCTGAATTGGCCTATTTCTTGCGTGTACCAATTGAAGTATTTTGAAAAAAGGAACTGAAGAATGAATACTTTGCAAGAGATAAAAAACTCAAGAATCATCTTTTTTTCTATAGCATAACTTAACTGAAGTTTCTTCAGAACGCTTACTCGAGCCAAAGCAAACGTATATGAAACAATTCTAAAACTAAATTGTTTATGTCCACAATTTTTTTTATGCGTATGTAAATCCACTTAACTCAATTCAGTAACAAATCTAAATGATAGATTCATCATATATCAAAACAAAACATTTCATCATAAAGTAAAGAATTTTTTTTTTTCTAAATATTTGATATTTTGATAGAACGGGAGTTCTTTCGTCTCGAAATCCGACCACTATTAATTTGAAGAGGGCTCTTTCTTATTCTATATTCTTTCTAAATTCAAGGACTAACCGCTGTACTGAATCACAAAAAAATCCGGAAATACATCGATGACTTGTAATAGAACTTATGCTTGATAGAAATATTAGTATCATATAGAGTCGACGAATGAGGTGCGTTCATTAAAAATTTTTAAATTCACAGACGAAAAAATGGCAAAAAAGAAAGTATTAATTTCCCTTCTATATCTTGCATCTATAGTATTTTTGCCTTGGTGGATCTCTCTCTCATTTAATAAAAGTCTGGAATCTTGGTTTACTAATTGGTGGAATACTAGGCAATCCGAAATTTTTTTGAATGATATTCAAGAAAAGAGTATTCTAAAAGAATTCATAGACTTAGAGGAACTCTTACGTTTGGACGAAATGATAAAGGAATACCCGGAAACACATTTCCAAAAGCCTCGCATCGAAATCTACAAAGAAACGATCCAATTGATCAAGATGCACAACGAGGATCGCATCCATACAATTTTACACTTCTCGACAAATATAATCTGTTTCGGTATTCTAAGTGGTTATTCTATTCTAGGTAATGAAGAACTTGTTATTCTTAACTCTTGGTTTCAAGAATTCCTATACAACTTAAGCGACACAATAAAAGCTTTTTCTATTCTTTTATTAACTGATTTATGTATAGGATTCCATTCGCCCCACGGTTGGGAATTAATGATTGGCTCTGTCTACAAAGATTTTGGATTTGCTCATAATGATCAAATTATATCCGGTCTTGTTTCTACTTTTCCAGTCATTTTAGATACAATTTTTAAATATTGGATCTTTCGTTATTTAAATCGTGTATCTCCTTCACTTGTAGTGATTTATCATTCAATGAATGACTGAAAAGTGATCGAACGATCCAATTATAATATTTGTTACTTTGTACATAAGCAAAACATTCAAAATTGTACTTACTACCCATCCAAGGGATTCCTCCAATATTCCAGTAAAATTATTTATATTTAATATTTAAGTAAATAGCAAAATTATAGATAGGGAACTGTACTAGCGACCTACCTAATTTTATTGTAGAAATTTTCGGGATCAATGATTGGACCATGCAAACTAAAAATACCTTTTCTTGGATAAAGAAAGAGATTACTCGATCCATTTCCGTATCGCTCATGATATATATACTAACCCAGGCACCCCTTTCAAATGCATATCCCATTTTTGCACAGCAGGGTTATGAAAATCCACGAGAAGCGACTGGCCGTATTGTATGTGCCAATTGCCATTTAGCTAATAAACCCGTGGATATCGAGGTTCCACAAGCGGTACTTCCTGATACTGTATTTGAAGCAGTTGTTCGAATTCCTTATGATCTGCAACTGAAACAAGTTCTTGCTAATGGTAAAAAAGGAGCTTTGAATGTCGGGGCTGTTCTTATTTTACCCGAGGGGTTTGAATTAGCCCCTCCCGATCGTATTTCGCCCGAGATTAAAGAAAAGATAGGAAATCTTTCTTTTCAGAGCTATCGTCCCACTAAAAAAAATATTCTTGTGATAGGTCCGGTTCCTGGTCAGAAATATAGTGAAATCACCTTTCCTATTCTTTCCCCGGACCCCGCTACTAAGAAAGATGTGCACTTCTTAAAATATCCCATATATGTAGGCGGGAACAGGGGAAGGGGTCAGATTTATCCCGACGGGAGCAAGAGTAACAATAATGTTTATAATGCTACAGCAGCAGGTATAGTAAGCAAAATAATACGAAAAGAAAAAGGGGGGTACGAAATAACCATAGCGGATGCATCGGATGGACGTCAAGTGGTTGATATTATCCCTCCAGGACCGGAACTTCTTGTTTCAGAGGGCGAATCCATCAAACTTGATCAACCATTAACGAGTAATCCTAATGTGGGTGGATTTGGTCAGGGAGATGCGGAAATAGTACTTCAAGATCCATTACGTGTCCAAGGTCTTTTGCTCTTCTTGGCATCTGTTATTTTGGCACAAATCTTTTTGGTTCTTAAAAAGAAACAGTTTGAGAAGGTTCAATTGTCCGAAATGAATTTCTAGATCTGCGGATTTATCAACATCAAGCTCTAAAAATAAACAAATTTTTGTTGGGAATTATGTATGATCAAAAAAATTTTGCTTATTTATATTCTTTATTCTACCGGATTTCGGGAATTACTTAATACCGCATTCCTGGTCATAGTATATTGTGAAGGCGACTGTTTTACTTAACTCTTCTTTATTTATTTGTTTTTTCAATCCAAATTGAAACGGTATGATATAGAATGAATCAATAGTTTTCTATTTGACTAGAATCAAAACAAAAGATAAATAAATCAAAACAAAAGATAAATAAGCGGAGAATAGAAACCAAAGTATAAATGAGAGGAACAAAGGATTTTAGGGGAGATTGTTCGTCTCCTAGTCCTTGACACAAGAAACGGAATTTTACCCAACCCTTTCTTGTGTCGAATTAATAAAGATTCTCGATCCCGTTCGTAAAAAATGGATATTTGTAGTTTTCATTTTTTTTTTTTTTTTTATAGGTTTATTTTATCATAACCCTTTTTTAGATTTCTTACGTAACATAGTGGTAGTGGACAAATAAATATAGGTCGATTTATTGAGCAATATAGAACTTCTTCAATTTCAACGAACTTATAAAAAAAAAAATTTCACTTTTATTAGATTAAATATTTATTAGATTAAATGGAGTAAGTTTCTATTCTATTAGTATAGAAAGGGTTTGCATGATATCTGATTGATAGAAATATATTATATTTCTATATAATTGTGAGTCATCCAAAAAGGGTAAATCGAGTGATTCCTTCTTTGTTTTAAGTATTGACAGATACTATTGAGTAACAGATGTTCTGAATCAATTAACGAAGTTCATTTTTTAAAAACATCATCAGAAAAGGTGGAGGTTTTTGAAACATCTCTAAAAAAAATATTATGATTATTAAGAACTCAAC